AGTTTTTTTGTTATTTTATATACAAATTTAAAGTTTTTTTTTTGATTTGAGATATGTATTTTTTTCTTTAGATTGGAAAAATTCTTCTTTTATTTTCGGGGTTTTTTTATTTTTTATATAATATAATATAAATAATTTAACTTAATATATTACATTTAATTCAATACAGTATTATAAGTTTTATTTAATTAATATTAATTGATTATTTTATGCATATATTTATCAAAAGTTGTAGCTACCTATTTTAGAATTTTTTTACTATATATAATATATTTATTCTTGTGTAACTAAATATAGGATTATTTATATATTTACACATGTATTTATATTAATATATCCTATATATTAATTGATAATCTCATTTATTATATATTATAATAATTATTTGTACTAATATAAATATATATATACATAATATATAAGAATATTTAATTATTTAATAATAAGAACCTATTATATATAGAATAGTATTTTACATTATAATTATACTTATAGGAATAGAAATGATTATATTAATTATACACCTTATATTATTTAATCTTTCTTATAAGTAAAAAAAAGAAAGATTAAATAAAAGAAAGATATACGACCTTTTATTGACATACAGTACCATACTGATATTTAATTATATATAATAGAGAAGTTGTTGTTGGTTGAAGGGTTGGCTTTCTAATATTTTTTGATTTATTATTGATTGTGTCTTTTTGATAATCTATTTTATTTTATTTTTTTATTTTTATTTTAGTTTTTGTTTTTATGAAATTTTAATCTAATTCTTTAAAGTTTTATTCTTCTTATTTATTCATTTTTTTCTTTGTATTATATGTAAGTTTTATTTTACTAAATGTTCTTTTTGCAGTAATTTTATTTAATTATCAATTTATTTTGGAATTAGCAATTGATTAAGTATTGGCATATTTCGTGCCAGCAGCCGCGGTTATACGATTAATACAAATGAATATTTTTGGTTAAAACAGTTATTTATATTTTTGAATTTAGTTGTGAATTTTTTTGGTGAAATTTAATATTTATTTATAATTCTTTTTATGATTCTGTGAAACTTAAATAATAAACTAGGATTAGATACCCTATTATTTTAAGTGTTAATATTGCTTACCTGGGTACTATTAGTTAGGGCCTTTAAACCCAAAGAATTTGGCGGTATCTCATTCCATTCAGAGGAACCTACCCCGTAATTGACAATACACGATTAATTTTACTTAATTTATTTGTTTGTATATCTCCGTTATCAGAGGATCTTTTTAGAGTTATAATTTTCTAAATTTTTGATTATAAAATATTTCAGGTCAAGGTGCAGCTTATAATTAAGAGGAGGTGGGTTACAATAGGTTTTTGTCTATATGGATTTGATTGTGAAAGACGATTAATGAAGGTGGATTTGATAGTAATTTGATTTATTTAATTTAATTGATATTGGCTCTGAGGTGTGTACACATCGCCCGTCGCTCTCATTATTAAATGTTATTCTTATTTTTATTTGAGTTTTTTAATTTAGATGAGATAAGTCGTAACATAGTAGATGTACTGGAAAGTGTATCTAGTAAGGTTCCAAGATAGAACTTATATAGTAAAGTATTTCATTTACACTGGAAATTTTTCTGTGCAATTCAGGATATCTTGATTATTAAGTATATTATATTAATTTTTTGTTTATTTATTTATTTAATAGAAATAATTTTATTATTTTAATGTCTTAGTATATTTTGTAGAATTGATTTTTTTTATTATAGTTTATTAGTAGTGTAATTGGATTATGAAATATTTATTTGGATTTTGTAAAGTATATTTTATTTATAGTACCTTTTGTATCAGGGTTTATCAAAATTTTTTATTTATTTATTTATCTCGATTTAGGTTGATTTACAATTAACTTAAAGTTAATGTTTCATAATTATTTTTGAGTTAATTGTAGAAATGAAATGTTAATCGCTTCCTAAGATATCTAGTTTCTTAAGAAAAATTTTAATTTTTTATGGTTATTTGTTTTTATTTAATTTTTTAATTTAAAAATAATTAGCTTATTTATTCTTTAGGGGATAAGCTCTGAAGTTATTAATTCTATAATTTAAATTTTTGAATATAATAGTAGGCTTTAAACCAGCTATCTTTAGATTACGTTTTAGTTCATTATTTTTTATTTTGATTTTATAATTTTTTTAGATTTTTTATTAAGATTAATTATTTAATCGAAAAATTTTTGTAATAATGATTGAATTAGTATATAATATTTGTTTATAATATTTAATTTTGTTAATTTATTATGAGGAACTAGGCAAAAATGATTTTCGCCTGTTTATCAAAAACATGTCCTTTTGATTTATATTTAAAGGTCTGGCCTGCTCACTGACAAAGTTTTAAAGAGCCGCGGTATTTTGACCGTGCAAAGGTAGCATAATCATTAGTCTCTTAATTAGAGGCTGGAATGAATGGCTTGACGAGAAATCATCTGTCTTTTAATAATTTATATAATTTAACTTTTAAGTCAAAAGGCTTAAATTTTTTTTTAGGACGAGAAGACCCTATAGAGCTTTACATTTTATTTATATATAGTTTTCTGATTAATTTTTCTATAAATATTGTTAATGTTTTGTTGGGGTGACATGAAGAATAAATAAACTCTTCATTATAAAATCATTAATTTATGTTAATATGATCCATAATTTATGATCATAAGATTTAGTTACCTTAGGGATAACAGCGTAATTGTTTTTGAGAGCTCATATCGACAAAGCAGATTGCGACCTCGATGTTGGATTAAGAAAAATTTTAGGTGTAGGAGCCTAAATATTAGGTCTGTTCGACCTTTAAATTCTTACATGATCTGAGTTCAGACCGGCGTGAGCCAGGTCGGTTTCTATCCTAAATTATTATTATCTATATTAGTACGAAAGGACCATGTGGATTAAATATTTTATATTTATTGATTTAAATTAATAATTACTATTTTGACAGATTAATGTGTTGAATTTAGAATTCATTTATGTGGATTTTTTCTACAAATAGTATTGATATTTTATGATTTATTAATATTTATTTTAAATTTTTTTCTTTTAATTATTTGTGTTTTAATTAGTGTGGCTTTTTTAACATTATTGGAACGAAAAGTTTTAGGTTATATTCAGATTCGAAAAGGTCCAAATAAAGTGGGATTTGTTGGTATTCCTCAACCTTTTAGTGATGCAATTAAATTAATTTGTAAGGAACAGCCCATTCCTATTATATCTAATTATTTACTTTATTATTTTTCTCCAGTTTTTAATTTAATAATTTCTTTAGTAATTTGAATAATTTTCCCCTTTTTAACTTATATATGTTCTTTTTCTTATGGATTTTTATTTTTTTTATGTTGTACTAGATTAGGTGTTTATACTGTAATAATTGCGGGTTGGTCATCTAATTCAAATTATTCATTATTAGGTTCATTGCGTTCAGTTGCTCAAACTATTTCTTATGAAGTAAGATTAGCATTAATTTTATTATCTTTAATTATTTTAATTGGTAGATTTAATATATTTGATTTTATAAGTTATCAGCTTTATTTTTGATTTTTAATTATTTCATTTCCTTTATTTTTATCTTGTTTTGCTTCTTGTTTGGCTGAAACTAATCGTACTCCTTTTGATTTTGCTGAAGGTGAATCAGAATTAGTTTCAGGGTTTAATATTGAATATGGTGCTGGTGGGTTTACATTAATTTTTTTGGCTGAGTATACTAGAATTATTTTTATAAGAATGCTTTTATCTTTAATTTTTTTAGGTGGAGATTTTTATTCATTTATGTTTTTTTTTAAGCTTGCTTTTGTATCATTTGGGTTTATTTGAGTACGTGGAACTTTACCCCGTTTTCGATATGATAAATTAATGTATTTAGCTTGAAAGAGTTTTTTACCTTTATCTTTAAATTTTTTTATTTTTTTTATTGGATTTAAAATTTTATTGTTTTCATTATCTTAGTTAAATTTTTTTAGAAATATAAAGTTAATAGAAGAGTTAAACTTCTATTTTTATGTTTTCAAAACATATGCTTTTCCTAAGCTAATTAACTTTATTTCTTAATTAATTTATCTCATAAATTAGCAATATGAATATTAATCAAAAAATATAAAAAATAAATAATTGTTAGGATTTGTCCTGTTATAATATATGGTTCTTCAACTGGTCGTTTACCAATTCATGTTAATAAACATACAACTACTACTATAATTCAAAATAATATTTGATTAATTGGGTAAAATTGAATACCTCGAAATAGTGTTTTATTATAAAATGGTAAGATTATTAAGATTCTAATTGATAAAAATAGTGCGATAACTCCTCCTAATTTATTAGGGATTGATCGTAAAATAGCATATGCGAATAAAAAATATCATTCTGGTTGAATATGAACAGGAGTACAAAGAGGATTAGCTGGTACAAAGTTGTGTGGGTCTCCTAAAAGGTAAGGATTCATTAAACATAAAATAATTAATAATGATGTTATTAAAACGAATGTAATTGAATCCTTAAAGGTAAAATATGGATGAAATGGAATTTTTTCAATATTTCCATTTAATCCTAATGGGTTATTTGATCCTGTTTGGTGAAGGAAAAATAAGTGGATTGCGGCTATTGCTGCAATAATAAAAGGTAAAATAAAGTGAAATGTAAAGAATCGATTTATTGTTGCGTTATCTACAGCAAATCCTCCTCATACTCATTGAACTAAATCTGTTCCTAAATATGGAATGGCTGATAATAAATTTGTAATTACTGTTGCTCCTCAAAAAGATATTTGACCTCAAGGTAAAACATATCCTATAAATGCAGTTGCTATAACTAAGAATAAAATTACTGTTCCGATTATTCATGTATGTATGTATATATAAGATCCATAATAAATTCCTCGTCCTACATGTAAATAGATACAAATAAAAAATATTGAAGCTCCATTTGCATGTAAGGTTCGAATGATTCAACCATTATTTACATCTCGACAAATATGGATTACTCTTCTAAATGCTATTTCAATATTTGATGTGTAATGTATAGCTAAAAATAATCCTGTTACAATTTGAATAATTAAACATAGTCCTAATAGTGACCCAAAATTTCATCAGAATGAAATATTTGTTGGTGCTGGTAAATCTACTAATGAATTATTAATAATTTTAATTAAAGGGTGTTTTAGTCGTAGGGGTTTATTCATTAGTTAAATTATATTTTTCGAATAGGCCCTTGATTAATATTAGTAATTTTTACTACTGCTAAAAGTGCTAAGAATAAATAAATTATTATTATTATTGTAATAATAAATGTTGGATTATTATATAATTTCTCTAATGACAAAGTTATTTCTTGATAATTTATTGAATTGTTAATGTTAAAGTTGTCATTATTTTTAAAGAAGTCAATAAATACTATTTTATCAAAAAAAATTAATCTAATTGTAATAATAATTACTAAGATTATTGAAAAAATTAAAGTAATTGATTTTGGTTGAAATATTTCATTTGATGCAATTCTTGTAATATAAATAAATAGAACTAATATTCCACCTAAAAATGTTAAGAATAAAATATATGATAATCAAAATCTTTCTATTATTGTCCCTGTAATTAATCCAATTAAAACTGTTTGGAAAATAATGAAGAGTATTATTGATATAGGATGGTTTAATTTAATAAAATTAATGTTTATTATATTTGATACAGCTATAATTATAATTTTAATCATATCAGGGGTTAGTTTATAAAAATATTGGTTTTGGGGACCAAAGATAGGGATCTTCCCTACCCCTGAAGTTTTAAAAGGGGGGACTTTTCTTAATTTCGGTTTACAAGACCGGCGTTTTTTTTAAACTATTAAAACTAATGTTTACGTCTTCTATTTTTACTTCTTTATTTATTTATTTTTCTGGTGTTTATGTTTTTTCTTCAAAACGTAAACATTTATTAATGGTTTTATTAAGATTAGAGTATATTGTTCTTTCATTATTTATATTTATTATTATTTTTCTTATTGGGTTTGATTATGATTATTTTTTCCCTGTGATTTTTTTGGTTTTTTCTGTTTGTGAAGGTGCCTTGGGTTTATCTATTTTAGTTTCTATAATTCGTTCTCATGGTAATGATTTTTTTAATTCTTTTGGATTGTCTTTATGTTAAAATACTTATTTATAATTATTTTTTTGATCCCTCTTTGTTTATTTATTAATTCTTGGTGATTGGTTCATTCTTTAATGTTTTTATCTAGTTTTATGTTTATATTTTTTTTTTATTCTTATGCTGATTTAAATATAATTAGATATTATTTTGGAGTTGATTATTTTTCTTTTAGTTTAATTTTGTTGAGTTTTTGGATTTGTTCTCTAATAATTATAGCTAGAGGTTCAGTTTATTTATCTTCTTATCATTCTGGTTTTTTTGTTTTTGTGGTTTTGTTTTTAATAATTATGTTGTATTGTTCTTTTGCTAGATTAAGTTTATTATCTTTTTATATTTTTTTTGAGGCTAGATTAGTTCCTACTTTACTTTTGATTTTGGGTTGGGGTTATCAGCCCGAACGTCTTCAGGCTGGTGTTTATTTAATTTTTTATACTTTGGTTGCTAGATTACCTTTATTATTATGTTTATTTAAGGTTTACTGTTTTTCAAATACTTTATATTTTCCTTTATTGAGTGATTTTGGTTCTTATTATTTTATATTTTATGTTTTTATAATTTTGGCTTTCTTGGTTAAAATACCAATATTTTTAGTTCATCTTTGGCTTCCTAAGGCTCATGTTGAAGCACCAATTTCTGGTAGAATAATTCTTGCTGGTGTATTATTGAAGTTGGGTGGTTATGGTATTTTTCGTGTTATAAAAATTACTTCTTATTTGGGTTTAAAGTTTAATTACTTTTGAATTTCTTTAGGTCTTTCTGGTGGTGTAATTGTTAGATTTATTTGTTTTCGTCAGGTTGATTTAAAATCTTTGATTGCTTATTCTTCAGTTGCTCATATGAGAATAGTTATTGGTGGTTTAATAACAATAAATTGATGGGGTTGTATGGGTTCATTATCATTAATAATTGGTCATGGTTTATGTTCTTCTGGTTTGTTTTGTTTATCAAATATTATTTATGAACGTTTGGGAAGACGGAGATTATTAATTAATAAGGGTATAATTAATTTAATACCTAGAATAGCCCTTTGATGATTTCTTTTAAGATCATCAAATATAGCTGCTCCTCCTTCATTAAATTTGGTTGGTGAGTTAAGATTATTAAATAGAATTATATCTTGGTCATCTTTTAGATTTTTGGTTCTTATTTTTTTATCATTTTTTAGAGCTGTGTATACTTTATATATATATTCTTATTCTCAACATGGTTCTTATTATGCTGGTGTTTATACTTGTTCTTTAGGTTATTTTCGTGAATACCATCTTTTATTTTTACATTGATTTCCTTTAAATATTTTATGTTTGAGGGGAGATTATTTTTTTTCTTAATTGCTTAAGTATTTTAATAAAAATATTGTTTTGTGGGATCAGTGATATGAATTTTTTTCATCTTAGGCCGTGTATATTTTTTCTATTTGTTCATTGAGTTTTTTTTCTTTATTTTTTTCTAGAACTTTGATTTTTTTAATTGGTATTTATTATTTAATGGTTGATTATAGAGTTTTTATTGAATGGGAACTTTTTAATTTAAATGGTTCAATGGTTGTTATAACTTTAATTCTTGATTGAATATCTTTAATTTTTATATCTTTTGTTATGTATATTTCTTCTTTAGTTATTTATTATAGAGAGGATTATATGTTAGGTGAAAAGAATATAAATCGTTTTATTATTATTGTTTTAATGTTTATTCTTTCAATAGGTTTTTTAATTATTAGACCAAATTTGATTAGAATTTTATTGGGTTGGGATGGTCTTGGTTTAGTTTCTTATTGTTTAGTTATTTATTATCAGAATGTAAAGTCTTATGGTGCTGGTATATTAACTGCCCTGTCAAATCGTATTGGTGATGTTGCTATTTTAATTTCTATTGCTTGAATGTTAAATTTTGGTGGTTGAAATTATATTTATTATTATGATTTTATCTCTAATTCTTTTGAAATAAAGTTGATTACTATATTAATTTTGCTTGCAGCTATGACTAGGAGAGCTCAGATTCCTTTTTCTTCTTGACTTCCTGCTGCTATAGCTGCTCCTACTCCTGTATCTGCTTTAGTTCATTCTTCTACTTTGGTTACAGCTGGTGTATATTTATTAATTCGTTTTAGTCCAATACTTGAATCTTTTAATTGTGGTTGATTTTTATTACTTATTGGTTGCATAACTATATTTATGGCCGGTCTTGGGGCTAATTTTGAGTTCGATTTGAAAAAGATTATTGCTCTTTCTACTTTAAGTCAACTTGGTTTAATAATAAGAATTTTGGCAATAGGTTATCCTAAACTTGCTTTTTTTCATCTTTTAGCACATGCTTTATTTAAAGCGTTATTATTTATGTGTGCAGGTTCAATAATTCATAATTTAAAGGATTCTCAGGATATTCGTTTTATAGGTTCAATTGTTAATTTTATACCTTTGACTTCTGTTTGTTTTAATGTTTCTAGATTGTCTTTGTGTGGAATACCTTTTCTTGCTGGTTTTTATTCAAAGGATTTAATTCTTGAGATGGTTTGTTTAAGATGAATTAATTGTTTAATTTTTTTTCTTTATTTTTTTTCTACTGGATTAACGGCTTCATATTCTTTTCGTTTATTTTATTATTCAATGTCAGGTGATAATAATTTTTATTCAAGTTTTTCTTTTGATGATAGGGGGTATTATATTTCTTTTGGTATAATTGGTTTATTATTCATTGCTGTTTTTGGTGGTAGATTACTTTCTTGATTAATTTTTCCTATTCCTCATATAATTGTTTTACCTTATTATTTAAAATTTTTAACTATTTTTGTGGTTATTTTAGGTTCTTATTTGGGTTATATAATTTCGGTTTATAATTTTTCTTATGATTTATTTTCTGTAAATTTATTATCTTTTTTTAGATTTTCAGGTTCAATGTGATTCATGCCTTATATTTCTACTAAGTTTATTAGATATATTCCTTTAAAGATAGGTTATTATTCATGTAAATCTTTTGATTATGGTTGAGGTGAATTACTTGGGGGTCAAGGCTTATATGATTTTTTTATTTATTTGATAAATTATGTTCAATTTTGGTATGATTCAAATTTTAAAATTTACTTTTTAACTTTTATTTTTTGAATGTTTATTTTAATCATTTTATTTTTTGTGTAATACTTAAATAGCTTAAATTTAGAGCGTGACATTGAAGATGTTAAAGTAATTAATTAATTTTTAAGTGTATTTATAAATATAAAAAATATTGTTTTTACAGTGAAAATGTAATGTTTTAATTAAACTATATAAATTAGAAATGTTAACGGAGTTTAACCGCTAATATAAAAAGTTAGCAGCTTTTATATTGGCTTTACATTCCTTAATTGGAACTTAAGATTGTTCAATTATATTATTAACAGTAATACGCCTCTTTTTGGCTTCAATTAAAGAATAAGGGTATAATTACCAATTTTTCAGGTCGAAACTGATTGCAATATTTCGCTTCATATTCAGTTTAAGGTTGATTGATTAAATTTCAATACTTTTTGAATGCAACCCAAATGTTATTATTAACTACAACCCTTTATTCTGCTCATTGTAAGGCACCTTGATTTCATTCATGATATAATCCCCCTAATAAAATAAGAATGAAAAATATTGTTGATGATGTTCAAATTATTAAATTTGATGTTTTTATAATGATTACAATTGGTAAAATTAATGCAATTTCTACATCAAAAATTAGGAAGATTACTGCAATTAAAAAGAATCGTAGTGAAAATGGTATACGGGCCGATCTTTTTGGGTCAAATCCACATTCAAACGGTGATCTTTTTTCCCGGTCATTAATTAATTTTTTTGATAGTGTAGTTGCTAATAATATAACAATTATTGGAATAATAAATGTAATAATAATTCTTAAAGATAATGTTAAGATTATTTTTCTTGATTAATAATCAAGCTTTTTGATTGGAAGTCAAATGTACTATTTATACTAGAAAAATAATTATCTACCTCATCAATAAATTGAAATATAGAGGAATAGTCATACTACGTCTACAAAATGTCAATATCATGCTGCTGCTTCAAATCCAAAGTGGTGTCTTGGGGAGAATTGATTTATTGAGTGTCGTATTAAGCAAGTTAAAAGAAAAATTGTTCCGATAATTACATGAAGTCCATGGAATCCTGTTGCTACAAAAAATGTTGATCCATAAACTGCATCTGCAATAGTGAATGGTGCTTCTCAGTATTCATATGCTTGAAGAGTTGTGAAATATAATCCTAATATTACTGTAAAGAATAATCCTTGTATTACTTGTGAATGATTTGATTCCATAAGTCTATGATGAGCTCATGTTACTGTTACTCCTGATGCTAGAAGAATTGCTGTATTTAATAATGGAATTTGTATTGGATTAAATGGTTCAATTCCTATTGGTGGTCATAATATTCCTAATTCAATAGTTGGTGCTAATCTTCTTCTAAAAAAGGCTCAAAAGAATGAAAAGAAAAATAATACTTCTGATGCAATAAATAAAATTATTCCTCATCGTAGTCCAATTGATACAAATTCTGTATGTAATCCTTGATATGTTCCTTCTCGGACTACATCTCGTCATCATTGAATTATTGTTAATAAAGTAATTCCAATTCCAATTATAAATAAATTAATATTAAATAAATGGAATCATTTAGCTAGTCCTGAAACCAAAACTATTGCTCCAATGGCTCCTGTTAGTGGTCAAGGTCTATAGTCTACTAGATGGAATGGGTGGTTTGAATGTGTTGTTAACATAAGTTTAGTATACTTCTCTTGAATAAAGTGTTCTTAAGATAGAAAATACATATGCTTGAATTATTGCAACTGCTGATTCTAAAATTAAAAGTATTATTTGTCCAATGATAAGAATTGAAATTATATTTATTGCTATAGACGGTCCTGTATTTCCTAATAATGTAAGTAGTAGGTGTCCTGCAATTATATTGGCTGCTAATCGTACTGCTAAGGTTCCAGGTCGAATTACATTTCTGATTGTTTCAATTAATACTATAAATGATATTAGTGCTGGTGGGGTTCCTTGGGGAACTAGATGGGCAAATATATGATTTGTATGATTAATTCATCCAAATAATATAAATCTAAGTCATATAGGTAATGCAATTGCAAATGTTAATGCTATATGTCTTGTTCTTGTAAAAATATATGGAAATAGTCCTATGAAATTATTAAATATTATTATAATAAAAATTGAAATGAAGATAAATGTTGTTCCATGAAATGATTTAGGTCCTAGTAATGTTTTAAATTCATTATGTAAACTTAGGTTTAATTTATTCCATAGAATATTAATTCGTGATGATGTTAGTCAAAATATAGATGGAATTATTAATAATCCAATAAATGTTCTTATTCAATTTAGTGATAATCCGAAAATATTAGTGGATGGATCAAATGTTGAAAATAGATTTGTTATCATTTTCAATTTAAGTTTTTACTTTTAATTTTATTTATTTCTTCTCTTGTAATCTTTTTATTTTTAAATGAGAAGAAATTTATTTGATTAAATAGAATTATTGCTATTGAAAATATAATAAATAGTGAAAATCATATCAGTGGAGATATTTGAGGGATTTGGAGAATGAATTCCTCATTAGAAGTAGTTGTTAATTTACTATTTTTTGGTTTAAGAGACCATCACTTACTTTCAGCCATCTAATGTTTCAAGGTGTACTAAGATTTAGTTATTTTAGATTGACATTCTAATGTTATACTTTAACTAACTCCTTAAATTATCTTAGATAATCATTTAATGAATATATTTACTGAAGTGCTTTCAATCACAATTGGTATAAATCTATGATTTGCTCCACAGATTTCTGAACATTGGCCAAAGAATAGTCCAGGTCGGTTTATAGTAAATATTCCTTGATTTAATCGTCCTGGTGTTGCGTCAATTTTAATTCCTAATGCTGGTACTGCTCATGAGTGTAATACATCTGATGCACTTGTTAAAATTCGTACTTCTGTATTTATGGGTAAAATTGTTCGGTTATCCACATCTAGAAGACGAAATCCATTTATTTCAAGGTCTCTTTCTGGTTTTATGTAAGTATCAAATTCAACATCAACAAAGTCTGAATATTCATATCTTCAATATCATTGTCGTCCAATTGTTTTAATTGTAATTATTGCATCTACTGAGTCATCCAGAAGATATAATAATCGTAATGATGGTAATGCAATAAAAATTAGTGTAATTGCTGGTAAAGCTGTTCATACTGTTTCAATTAAATGTCCATGTAGTATATATCGGTTTCTATAGGTTATAGTTAGTGTGTATCTTAGAGCATATCCAACAATTACTGTGATTATTAATAGTACAACTATTGTATGATCATGAAAGAATGATAATTGTTCTATTAATGGTGAAGCTCTATCTTGAAGTGATAGGTTTGATCATGTTGCCATTATAATTTTCTAATAAAAGGTCAAACCTTTATTTGTAGAGCTTAAATCTACTGCACTAATCTGCCATATTAGAATCTAGAGATTAGTGGTAGTTCTGAATAACTGTGTTCTGCTGGTGGGTTATTTTGAAGTCATTCTGTTGATCTTCTTATGTTTTTTCTAAATATAATTGATCGGTTTGTAATTATTCTTTCTCATATAATGGTAATAAATATAATGATTCCAACAATTGAAATTATAGATCCTACTCTTGATAATACGTTTCATGATGTGTATGCATCTGGATAATCTGAGTATCGTCGTGGTATTCCTGCTAGCCCAAGAAAGTGTTGAGGAAAAAATGTTAGGTTTACTCCAATAAATATAATTGTAAATTGGATTTTTAATCATGTATTATTTATAGTTAATCCTGTGAATAACGGATATCATTGAATGATACCTCCTATAATGGCAAATACTGCTCCTATAGATAATACATAATGGAAGTGTGCAACAACATAATAAGTGTCATGGAGGACAATATCTAATGATGAATTTGCTAAAACTAGTCCTGTTAATCCTCCAATTGTAAATAGAAAAATAAATCCTAAAGCTCAAAGTAGGGGGGGATTGAATTTAAATTTAGTTCCATATAATGTTGCTAATCATCTGAATACCTTAATTCCTGTTGGTACGGCAATAATTATTGTTGCTGATGTGAAGTAAGCTCGTGTATCTACATCTATTCCAACTGTAAATATATGATGAGCTCAAACAATAAATCCTATTAGGCCAATTGATAATATAGCATAAATTATTCCTAATGTTCCAAATGATTCAATTTTTCCTCTTTCTTGACAGACAATATGTGAAATAATACCAAATCCTGGTAAGATTAAAATATATACTTCTGGGTGTCCAAAGAATCAGAATAAATGTTGATATAGGATTGGGTCACCACCACCAGCAGGATCAAAAAATGATGTATTTAAATTACGGTCTGTTAATAATATAGTAATAGCTCCAGCTAGAACTGGTAGTGATAATAGTAAAAGTAGAGCAGTAATAGCTACTGATCAAACAAATAGTGGTGTTTGATCTAATGTTATACTTTCTGATCGTATATTGATTGCAGTGGTAATAAAATTTACTGCTCCAAGAATTGATGAAACTCCAGCTAAGTGGAGTGAAAAGATGGCAAGATCAACGGAAGCGCCCCCGTGAGCAATAGCTCTTGCTAGTGGGGGGTAAACTGTTCAACCGGTACCAGCTCCGTTATCAACTAGAGAGGACGTAAGTAATAGGGTCAGTGATGGTGGTAAAAGTCAAAAACTTATATTGTTTATTCGAGGGAATGCCATGTCTGGTGCGCCAATTATTAGTGGTACTAATCAATTACCAAATCCACCAATTATAATTGGTATTACTATGAAAAAAATTATTACAAATGCATGTGCTGTAATAATTACGTTGTAAATTTGATCATCCCCAATTAGTGATCCTGGTTGACCTAATTCTGCTCGGATTAATATTCTTATTGATGTTCCAACTATACCTGCTCATGCTCCAAATAAAAAATATAAAGTACCAATATCCTTATGGTTTGTTGAGAATAATCATTTTTGCGGTAAGGTGGCTGAATTGATAGGTGATAGACTGTAAATCTATTTATGAGAATTTTCTCTCTTACCATAAATTTTGGTTTTATATTCAATTATGATTCTAGACTGCAATTCTAGAGGTGTAAGTTTTACTAAGGCCTAAAAGGTATTCTTTTAATTATAACTTTGAAGGTTATTAGTTTACTTAACTTAAGTCCTTAATATAAAAAAATTAAGGTTGGAGTACATATTAATCCTAATGTTGATAACATTACTGTTATAGGTAAGGTTAGATTTATTTTTTGTGACTTCAATTCCATTGATCAAGAATTTTCTGTATACAATATAATTAGTGCAGAAAATCTAATTCGTATGTAGTAGTATAAAGTAACTGTAGTTAATACTACCATGATTGTTATGATGATTGTCATGTTTATTTCAATTATTGATTGTATAACAATTCATTTTGGTAGGAATCCAAGAAATGGAGGTAATCCACCTAATGAAAGCAAAGATAAGAACATTAGAAATTTAATTTCGATTTTCATATTTCTTGCTGTATAGATCTGGTTTAAAAAGAAAACGTTTATTTGTTTAAAAAGTAAAATTATGATTAGTCTTAGTAATGAGTAGGTAATAAAGTATAATTCTCAAACGTTTTCTCTTACAATTAGTGATCTAATTATTCATCCTAAATGTCTGATTGATGAATATGCTATAAGTTGTCGTATTGATGTTTGGTTTAGTCCTCCAATAGCTCCAATAAAAATTCTGAGTATGATAATTGAAAATATAAATGTTCTTATTTGAATACAGTAGGATAGAACTATTAGAGGAGCAATTTTTTGTCATGTTATTAATGCTAAGCAGTTAATTCATCTTGATGTTCTTATAACTTCTGGAAATCAGAAATGGAATGGGGCAGCCCCGATCTTTAATAATAGTCTTGATCTAATTATTATTGATGGAATTATTTCTATTTCTCAACCCGGTGGGTATTTTATTTGGATCAGCAAAATCGAAAATAATAATATTGTCGATGCTAAAGCTTGGACAATAAAATATTTGATTGATGATTCATTTATTATTATATTCTTGTTTCTTGATAATAGGGGGATAAACGAGAGTAAGTTGATCTCTAGTCCTATTCAAACTCCAAATCAGGAATTTGATGAGATGGACAGGATCGTTCCTATCATTAATGTTGATAGGAAGAGAAGTTTTGTAGAGTTGTTGGTCATTAAAAAGGAGAGGATTAATGCCTCTATAAATGGGGTATGAACCCATTAGCTTAATTAGCTTACCTTTTTTAAATTTTACATAAAGGTGTATGATGCACGTTAGTTTTTGATACTGAAGGTATTAGTTTAATTCTATTTTATGTAATATTAATGGAGGTAATATTTATTTACTTTATTTACCCTATCAAGGTAACCCTTTAATCAGGCACTCCATT